TTTACAAAAAAAAAATAGGAGTAAGCTATGATACGTTCAGTAAAAAAAAATCCTTTTGTAGCCAATCATTTATTAAGAAAAATTGATAAGCTTAATAAAAAAGCAGAAAAAGAAATAATCGTAACTTGGTCCCGTGCATCTACCATTATACCCACAATGATCGGCCATACGATTGCTATTCATAATGGTAAGGAACATTTGCCTATTTATATAACAGATCGTATGGTAGGTCACAAATTGGGAGAATTTGTACCTACTTTGAATTTCCGAGGACATGCAAAAAGCGATAATAGATCTCCTCGTTAATCTTATCTTAAAAAACATATAAATAGTTACTTATGATTCATTAGTAGGAGAGAAACCTTATGCTAAAGAAGAACAAAACAGAAGTATACGCTTTAGGTCGACATATATCTCTATCTGCTGACAAAGCAAGAAGAGTAATTGATCAAATTCGCGGACGTTCCTATGAGGAAACACTTATGATACTAGAACTCATGCCCTATAAAGCATGTTATCCAATTTTTAAATTGGTTTATTCTGCAGCAGCAAATGCTAGTTACAATATGGGTTCCGACGAAGCCAATTTAGTAATTAGTAAAGCTGAGGTTAACGAGGGTACTACCGCGAAGAAATTAAAACCTAGAGCTCGAGGACGTAGTTATGCGATAAAAAAAGCTACCTGTCATATAACTATTGTAGTGAAAGATATATCTTTAGATGAATATGAAGAGATATATTTATATTCGTTAAAAAACCCTAGATGGAAAAAGACAACTATGGTATATCATGATGTGTATTAATGAGGTAGTATGGGACAAAAAATAAATCCACTTGGTTTCCGACTTGGTACAACCCAAAGTCACCATTCCCTTTGGTTTGCACAACCAAAAAATTATTCTGAGGGTCTACAAGAAGATCAAAAAATAAGAGATTTTATCAAAAATTATATTCAAAAGAATATGAGAATATCCTCCGGCGCCGAGGGAATTGCCCGTATAGAGATTCAAAAAAGAATCGATTTGATCCAGGTCATAATCTTTATGGGATTCCCAAAGTTATTAATCGAAAGTAGACCACGAGGAATCGAAGAATTACAGACGAATCTACAAAAGGAATTTCATTCTGTGAACCGAAAACTTAACATTGCTATCACAAGAATTGCAAAACCTTATGGAAACCCTAATATTCTTGCAGAATTTATAGCCGGACAATTAAAGAATAGAGTTTCATTTCGAAAAGCAATGAAAAAGGCTATTGAATTAACTGAACAAGCAGATACAAAAGGAATTCAAGTACAAATTGCAGGGCGTATCGACGGAAAAGAAATTGCACGTGTCGAATGGATCCGGGAGGGTAGGGTTCCCCTACAAACCATTCGAGCTAAAATTGATTATTGTTCCTATACAGTTCGGACTATCTATGGGGTATTAGGCATCAAAATTTGGATTTTTATAGACAAGGAAGAGGAATAAGAAAACTTTCATTGTTTTTTCCTTCTATCCGCTGATAGAACAAAAAAGGGGAAATTCGTTCATTCTTTTCCTGGCCAATCAAACTAATTCTTAATTCTATAGGGTTGAATAAAAATTCAATTGACCTTTTGATATAATTGCTATGCTTAGTGTGTGACTCGTTGGTTTTTTAGGGTTAGGATTAAAAAAAGACCAGCCCGGTAGTATGAAAACCAACTCATCACTTCATATTATCTGGATCTAAAGAACCAGTCAAGATATGCTAAATCGGTCATATCTTTGTAGCAACTGAAATTTTTTTTGAATTAAACTTGAATTCTAAGTTTAAAGCAAAATACAGAAGAAAGGTGTGGATAAATGGAAGGATGAGAGAAAGAGAGAAAAAGAATATCAATGATATAGAATTCCAATATGTAAGGTCTATGAGTCATCTCATAAAAGACAGTGTAATAAAGCATCAATACTAATTGATTCATCCATAATGAAATATTAAATGAATCCTTCTTATAGAAGAAAAAACTCAAGAGCTTCGAGCCAATAAAGACTAAGAAGGTTGACTCAAGAATAAATTGGATTATGAGCTCCGTTGTAGAATTCTGGCCTAACCATTTAGTACGAAGCGGTGGGAACGAAGGAACCTGTGAATGCAAAAGATTTTATTGAACAAATGAATCTTAATGATTCACTAGTTGGGATGGCGAAATGAACCGGAAATCAATTCATCTATTCGGAGAAGTGACGAACAAGTGCTAGGACTGAAATAGAGATTGCAAGAGTCAATATTCGCCCGCGAAAACTTTCTTTTTTTTTTTTGAATTGGTAAACTTGGATAAAGGACAAAAGAAAATAAAGATTTATTAGGACGTTACAAAAAAACGATTTTTTTTTATAAAATTTTTTATAAAAATGTTCTAATATCTATTCAAATTAATTGAAATTTAATTTTGAATCCTTTTATTCGCGAGGAGCTGGATGAGAAGAAACTCTCACGTCCAGTTCTGTAGTAGAGATGGAATTCCGAAACAACCATCAACTATAACCCCAAAAGAACTAGATTCCGTAAACAACATAGAGGAAGAATGAAGGGAATATCTTATCGAGGTAATCATATTTGTTTCGGTAAATATGCTCTTCAGGCACTTGAACCTGCTTGGATCACATCTAGACAAATCGAAGCAGGTCGACGAGCAATGACACGAAATGCACGCCGTGGTGGAAAAATATGGGTCCGTATATTTCCAGACAAACCAGTTACAGTAAGACCCGCTGAAACACGTATGGGTTCGGGGAAAGGATCCCCTGAATATTGGGTAGCTGTTGTTAAACCGGGGCGAATACTATATGAAATGGGTGGAGTAACCGAAAATATAGCTAGAAGGGCTATTTTAATAGCAGCATCCAAAATGCCTATACGAACTCAATTTATTATTTCGGGATAAAAATGTAGAACCGACAGAAATGAGTCTTGGGAATGAAACAAAACCCCAGGTTTCTTTTTTTGGACAAACAATATTTCTTTTATTTTCTTCATCCTTTGCATTGGAAGAATAGACTCAAAAATTCATATGATTCAACCTCAGACCCATTTAAATGTAGCGGATAACAGCGGGGCCCGAAAATTGATGTGTATTCGAATCATAGGAGCTAGTAATCGTCGATATGCTCATATTGGTGACGTTATTGTTGCTGTGATCAAAGAAGCAGTACCAAATATGCCCCTAGAAAAATCAGAAGTAGTCAGGGCTGTAATTGTTCGCACCTGTAAAGAACTTAAACGTGACAGCGGTATGATAATACGATATGATGACAATGCTGCAGTTGTGATTGATCAAGAAGGAAATCCAAAAGGAACTCGAATTTTTGGTGCAATCCCCCGCGAATTGAGACAATTAAATTTTACTAAAATAGTTTCATTAGCTCCCGAGGTATTATAAAATAAAATGAGATCTTGGGGCATTTGAAAGAAATAGATTAAGAACTAGATTAATTCGTAGATTGTGTCTCACGCATATACCTTGAAAAATTCATATTCATAAACCAATAAAAAAAAAAAGAAAAACATGTTAATTATATCCAATTTTGAGGCACCAAAAATTTTAGTTCATCATGGGTAGAGACACTATTGCTGAGATAATAACCTCTATACGAAATGCTGATATGGATAGAAAAAGAGTTGTTCGCATAGCATCTACTAATATTACCGAAAATATTGTTAAAATACTTTTCCGAGAAGGTTTTATCGAAAACGTCAGAAAACATCGAGAAAAAAACAAAAATTTTTTAATTTTAACCCTGCGACATAGAAGGAATAGGAAAAGACCCTATAGAAATTTTTTAAATTTAAAACGGATCAGTCAACCCGGTCTGCGAATCTATTCTAACTCTCAACGAATTCCTAGAATTTTAGGCGGGATGGGGATTGTAATTCTTTCGACTTCTCGAGGTATAATGACAGACCGGGAGGCTCGACTAGAAGGAATCGGCGGAGAAATTTTGTGTTATATATGGTAATCCTTTTAATATCCAAATGGGATCCGAAACCTCTTCCTATTTGTAAAAAAAAAAAGAAAGGGGATGAGTTGTCTAATATCGTTTCTCTTCCATTAGTTGATGCTTCAAGGGGGCTTTACCTGGAATGAAAGAACAAAAATGGATTCATGAAGGTTTAATTACTGAATCGCTTCCCAACGGCATGTTCCGGGTTCGGTTAGATAATGAAGATCTGATTCTAGGTTATGTTTCAGGAAAGATCCGACGTAGTTTTATACGGATACTGCCAGGAGATAAAGTAAAAATTGAAGTAAGTCGTTATGATTCAACCAGAGGACGTATAATTTATCGACTCCGAAACAAGGATTCGAAAGATTAAGTGGTTTTTATTCAATACGATTCGAGATGAAAAATTTCAAGAAACTTATTTTCTACCAAGAAGTAGATTCAGAATTAAGATAAGGAATGACAAATATGAAAATAAGAGCTTCCGTTCGTAAAATTTGTGAAAAATGTCGACTAATCCGTAGGCGGGGGCGCATTAGAGTAATTTGTTCCAACCCGAGACATAAACAAAGACAAGGATAATCAGACTCACTAAAGGGCTCAACGTACAAATAAAGAATCTGTTTTGACATGAAATGGATATATCCATATATTTCTGACTCATATTTATGAGATGATACAATATGGCAAAAGCTGTACCGAGAACTGGTTCACGTAGAAATGTACGTATTGGTTCACGTAAAAGTGCACGTAGAATACCAAAGGGGGTTATTCATGTTCAAGCAAGTTTCAATAATACCATTGTCACGGTTACCGATGTACGGGGTCGGGTGGTTTCCTGGTCCTCGGCCGGTACTTGTGGATTCAAGGGTACGAGAAGAGGGACGCCCTTTGCCGCTCAAACTGCAGCAGCAAATGCTATTCGTACAGTAGTAGATCAAGGTATGCAACGAGCAGAAGTCATGATAAAAGGTCCCGGTCTCGGAAGAGACGCCGCATTACGAGCTATTCGTAGAAGTGGTATACTAT